AAATTATAAAATTATAGCGTCGACGCGTAGGCTTAATAAAATTAGTAAAGCAGGTTCCTTCTTTTTTTTTCAATTTCAGATTTTTTTTTCTAAAACTCCATTGGATGAGTCTTTTAACTTTAACAAAAAAAGGCCCGGCTGGGGACTGACCAGGCCAGGCTATTAAAAAAAAGATCTTTTACTTGTGTTTGGACGAGACAAAAAAAAAAGAGGATTCTCTATTTTTATTTTTGTGGTTTTATTTAGTTATCTTTCGTGTTCGAGCCTTTTCTTTATCTAATATTTATCTAAATTTTTTGTGTAAATAGAATTACTGAGAAAGTTCTATAAAAAAAGGTTATATATTATATACATAGTAATATATATTTTTTTTTGTTTTCTATATTATATATATAAATATATGATAAAAAAAAATTATATATATAAATATATGATAAAAAAAAAAAAAAAGAAATTATATAAATTATATATATAATAAAATATAGAAAACAAAAAAAATATATATAATAAAGAATAATCTATACAAAAAAGAAAGCTTTTTAAGAATAAAGTGGAGAAGGTTTTTTTCATGCTTTTTTTATAATGGAACCTAATAAGTATCCCTTTTCAATTAGGAGAGATGGCTGAGTGGACTAAAGCGTTGGATTGCTAATCCATTGTATGAGTTAATCGTACCGAGGGTTCGAATCCCTCTCTTTCCCTTTCTCCTTTTGATGATGTGTAATAGATAAAAAAACAAATAAAATTCGAGCATTTCCACTAATTAAATAAAGTAATAAAAAACCTTGCTTTTTTATTCTTCACGTCCCGGATTACGTCCTGGATCATTAGATAGGAATCCAAATATGAAGAGAGAAACAAAGAATATAACTACAGTGTATACAAAAAGTTTGAGAGTAAGCATTACACAATCTCCAAGATCTTACTTTTTTTTTGAAAAAAAAAAGAGAATAGATTCTCTATTTTTATACCAAATATCTAATTTTGATACCAAAAAATAAAGTGATTTATTTTTGTGAGCTCGAATCTAATTAGGTTCTTTCGTTTAGGGAAAAGAGGATAAAATTTAGGAAATAGAATGATCCAGATTTAGTATGGCTACCAAAAAAATTAAATATTTGAATTGAGAGTTCGTTCATACGTCAATATTTTTTTGATCTTTTGAATTGTTGGAAGAAAAAAACCGCGAATTTTTATAAGACAGTATTAAGAATTTCATCGAAAACTTACAGCTGCTTGCCAAACAAAGGCTAAGAGAAGAAAGAAAAGAGGTATTACGGGCATAACATCTACGATTGGATTCAAAAAGGCGTAGGCCTCAGGCAATTTGGCGACTAAAAAAGTGCTTGAAAAAAGGGCAGAATTAAAACAAATACAGATCAAATTAAATATATTAAGCATAACAAAAATTGGTGTTCTTGTGGATAATTTAATTTTGATTGAGTTATTAATATATTTTTTATATAAAGAAAAAATAAAGAAAGATAGTCTAAAAAGACTTTGTTGAACTTACTCAATCAAAAAACCTTTCATTCTCTTATGAGAATTAAAGAAATAATATTTTCATACAATATCTTAATTGAATTCTATGTAATGATCAATAAAGTAAGTTTAATTTGCTATCTACACGTGTCAAAACTCTAGCACCTGTGTAATCTATTTTAATTTGGGCTTAAATTGAATTGACGAACAACCAATAGCAATATTACTCTTTTAGTAGTCTTGAATAAAAATCTAAATGGGGCGTAGCCAAGCGGTAAGGCAACGGGTTTTGGTCCCGCTATTCGGAGGTTCGAATCCTTCCGTCCCAGAGTACAGTCATTACGGAATAAATTTTATATTGCCTTTGTACACCATCTTTGTATTTCTGTTTAAAAATACAACATATTTTAAGAGTAAAATTTTTAAATGAAAATAAAAATCAACTTTTTTCATCATTTCAACAAAAAAAATATATATATATTTATATATATAAATATATATTTATATTCAAATTTCGGTTTTACATATATACAATCTGATATGGGATTCATTTGAATTCTGACTGAACCTTTTACGCGTAAATTAACTGTTCCGTTCAGAGAGAAAGAAAAAGTATAGATTACGATATACTGACTGAACTATGACTATTCATGATTCCAGAATTGAATCAATTACACAAACTAGAGGAATGTTATGGTAAAACTTCGTTTAAAACGATGTGGTAGAAAGCAACGTGCGACTTGAATTGAAGGACATGATCTGCTGTGGGTTTTTTGATCCAATAACAAATAAAACTTATTTAAATCTTCCTGCTATTCTCGATTTCCTTAAAAAAGGCGCTCAACCAACAAGAACAGTTCACGATATTTCAAAGAAGGCAGGGATTTTTACAGAATTAAGTCTTAATAAAACGAAATTGAATTAATGAAACATAAAAAAGAGGCTGTGAAAGACTCGTATATAGCTTGGTATCAAATTTTATCTACTCTTTTCTTTCCTCCCCTTTCGCTTCCATCATTTTTTTTTTAGAATTTCGATTTATTATTAGTATTCCTACTAAGGTACGAATACTAAACCCTGTTAACAATTACTATTTTTTATAATTTATAATCATAAATAAATTTATGAAAATAATTTTGGATCTATATAAATTATAATTTTTGTATAAATACAAAATTTTATTGTATAAAAAAAAATACTGTATATAAAAATAATATTTTTATTATGAATAAAACTAATATATATATTATTATATGAATAATTTATTCATTATTCATAAAAAATTAAAGGCCATAAAAATAGGTCTAAAATAGTATAAAAAGATTTGAGATTACCCTAACTGGCTTTGTTTTCCTTCATTGTATGAACTAACAAACCAAGGGGTTAAGCCTTGTTATTTTTTCTTTTCGCTATATTAAAAATTCACAATCATATTGACAACAGTGTATCGACCAAATATAATTCTCTTATAGAGAAATAGATCTATTTATCCCGGACGCACACATGACTGGATTTTTATTTTTTTTTTTTCTTTATTCTGGTTGTATCTACATATTTGCAGTACTTTCTTTTTTTGCTTTTTTGGGGTTGCTAACTCAACGGTAGAGTACTCGGCTTTTAAGTGCGACTAGCATCTTTTACACATTTGTATGAAGAAAAGGATTCGTACAGATCTACGGTAGAGTTTGTAAGACCACGACTGATCCTGAAAGGAACGAATGGAAAAAATAGCATGTCGTATCAAGGGAGAATTCAGATAACTTTTTTTTTTTGCTTTCCTGATCGGTACAACCTTATTTTCGGTATCGAACAAAAAAAAGGAATTCCAATTTGGGTCGAGTGAATAAATATAAATGGATGGATAAAAAACCAGGTTTCCTGATTCCAGGAAAAAAAAGAAACGAGCTTCCATTCGTAATTTGAAAAATTACCCGATCTAATTAAATGTTAAAAATAGATTAGTGCCTAATACGGGTATGGGAAGGAATTTTTTTCTTGCGTGTTATTATCAATTTTTTCATGAGTCCTAATTATTTTTTCCCTAGTCCGTTTGGATTAGGTTGGAGATGGGTGTGTAAAAGAAGCAGTATATTGATAAAAAAAAATATATATATTTCCAAAATCAAAAGAGCGATTAGGTTAAAAAAATAAAGGATTTCTAATCATTTTGTTTTGTTATTCTATAATATAACTAACATAAATCTATTAAAGATAGAGAATCTGGTTAGCAGTCTACCTGTTTATGAGGTATCTATTGCTTTCGTAGTCTAATACCTCATTTTGACCGTATCGCACTATGTGTCATTTCAGAACTCAATAAAAAAAAGACTTTACTTTCAGTTCAAATCGAATTTCAATCCAAATGGAGAAATTTAAGGGATATTTAGAGTTCGATGGGGCTCGGCAACAGAGTTTTCTATATCCACTTTTTTTTCGGGAGTATATTTATGTACTTGCTTATGATCATGGTTTAAATAGATTAAATAGAAATAGCTCCATTTTCTTGGAAAATGCGGATTATGACAAAAAATATAGTTCACTAATTGTGAAACGCTTAATTTTGCGGATGTCTGAACAGAATCGTTTGATTATTCCCACTAAGGATTTGAACCAAAATCACTTTTTGGGGCATACCAATTTTTTCTATTATCAAATGATATCTGTTTTATTTGCAGTGATTGTAGAAATTCCCTTTTCCCTAAGATTAGGATCCTTTTTCGAAGGAAAACAATTAAAAAAATCTTCTAATTTACAATCAATTCATTCAATATTTCCCTTTTTAGAAGACAAATTCTCACATTTTAATTATGTGTTAGATGTACTAATACCTTACCCCATCCATCTAGAAATCTTGGTTCAAACCCTACGTTACCGGGTAAAAGATGCCTCTTCTTTGCATTTTTTTCGGTTATGTCTATACGAGTCTTGCAATTGGAAGAATTTTGATATTAAAAAAAAATCAATTTTGAATCCAAGATTTTTCTTATTCTTATATAATTCTCATGTATGTGAATACGAATCCATCTTTTTTTTTCTACGCAAGCGGTCTTCTGATCTACGATCGACATCTTATGAAGTCCTTTTTGAGCGAATTTTATTCTATGGAAAAATACAACATTTTTTAAAAGTCTTTGGTAATAATTTTCCGGCGATCCTAGGGTTGCTCAAGGATCCTTTCATACATTATGTTAGATATCACGGAAAATGCATTCTGGCAACAAAGGATACACCGCTTCTGATGAATAAATGGAAATTTTATTTTGTTAATTTATGGCAATGTTATTTTTCCATATGGTTTCAACCGCAAAAGGTCAATATAAATCAATTATATAAAGATAATTTAGAGTTTCTGGGTTATCTGTCAAGTTTGCGATTAAATCCTTTAGTGGTACGTAGTCAAATGCTAGAAAACTCATTTTTAATAGATAATGTTAGAATCAAATTGGATAGCAAAATTCCAATTTCTTCTATTATTGGATCATTGGCTAAAGATAAATTTTGTAATGTATTAGGGCATC